ACTCAATATACTTGGAATAATCACATTAATAGTTGCATTGACAGTTATCTTCAGTCTCAAATCTGTATTGATAGTTACATTGTAAGTGGTAGTGACAATTACAGTAACAATTACATTTATAGTTCCATTTGTGGTGAAAATGTAAATAGTAGTAAAAGCGAGGATGCCGGTAGAAGAACCAGAACGAGTGGTAAAACTATACGAGAAAGTTCTACTGATCTCGATGTAACTCAAAAATACAGGCATTTGTGGGTTCAATGTGAAAATTGTTATGGATTAAATTATAAGAAATTTTTTAAATCAAAAATGAATCTTTGTGAACAATGTGGATATCATTTGAAAATGAGTAGTTCAGATAGAATCGAACTTTCGATCGATCCGGGTACTTGGGAGCCTATGGATGAAGACATGGTCTCTCTGGATCCCATTGAATTTCATTCAGAGGAGGAGCCTTATAAAAATCGTATCGATTCTTATCAAAGAAAGACAGGATTAACCGAGGCTGTTCAAACAGGCATAGGGCAACTAAACGGTATTACCGTAGCAATTGGGGTTATGGATTTTCAATTTATGGGGGGTAGTATGGGATCCGTAGTCGGGGAGAAAATTACCCGTTTGATTGAATACGCTACTAAAGAATTTCTACCTCTTATTATAGTGTGTGCTTCCGGAGGGGCACGCATGCAAGAAGGAAGTTTGAGCTTGATGCAAATGGCTAAAATATCTTCTGCTTTATATGATTATCAATCAAATAAAAAGTTATTCTATGTACCAATCCTTACATCTCCTACTACCGGTGGGGTGACAGCTAGTTTTGGTATGTTGGGGGATATCATTATTGCCGAACCCAATGCCTACATTGCCTTTGCGGGTAAAAGAGTAATTGAACAAACATTGAATAAAACAGTACCCGAAGGTTCACAAGCGGCTGAGTACTTATTCCAGAAGGGCTTATTCGATCTAATCGTACCACGTAATCCTTTAAAAAGCGTTCTGAGTGAGTTATTTCAACTCCACACTTTCTTTCCTTTGAATCAAAATTAGAACATTAAGTTCAATTATTTTGAGCAAACAAGTAATTAGTTTATCGGAATCCAAGTCAAAATTAGACGAATGGGGTTTTCTTTGTTGACATAAGATCTAATTGTATAAAGAATCAAAAGTCACAGAAAATCCGCCCCTTTTTCTATATTCCTGATTATTGATCAAGAAGCCTCTATCAACAAGATAAAAGATGAAATTCTTCTTTTCGTGAAATTAGGCAAATAAAAAAAAATATCCTCTTCTCGTCATATATAATGAAAATCTAGAAAATATAGAATTTTTTATCTTTCTATATCTTACTTGACTAAGAATCCCTGCTGGATGAGATTCTAACAAACCCTTCAATATAATATAATGAATTTTTAATAAACTTTTTGCTTAGTAAATGAAATTCGAAGACAACAGCAAAAAATGAAGAAAAGAATAATAATAATATCTCATGCATATCCTTTCAATGTAGAAAGATGAAAAACGACATTATATACTCACTTAGATAGATACTTAGATCTATACTTAATAGATATTAAATAATAATAATTCCAATTTAGAATTATAAAATTCTAATAAGATATCTTTATATATAATAAGATATCTTTATATTATAAATAATAAATATAAAATTAAAATATAAATAATAATAACAGGTACAAATAGTAAATCGAGGTGCCCATTCTATGACAACTCTTAACTTTCCCTCTGTTTTGGTGCCTTTAGTAGGCCTAGTATTTCCGGCAATCGCAATGGCTTCTTTATTTCTTCATGTTCAAAAAAATAAGATTGTTTAGAGCCGATGGGACAAAATCTCATCTATTTTTTTTTTTCAAAACTGACGCTTGTATCATAACACAGATATCCATTTAGCAAAATATGGTATAAGCGGCTTCCGCCGAAAAACTCTTATGTCTGCAGAATATAGGGGTAAATGGATTCTAGCCATTTTCAAATAGACCCGAATCGCCGGATGGCTGAACTGTAAAGTTGGTCTATCTATATGTATGTGGCTATCTTTAGTGAGATCATACGAAGGGTATGGTATTAGTTTAGATCTAACCAATTTAATGAATTACTCCTAAAGGTTCACATCAAACTAGTGCTAGTTGATGCGAGTTACTTCGGAAACAAAAGGACTAAAGTCAAATTCATTTGGGGTATTCTCTCAATTCCAAAAAAGCAACCGGATCAAGTATGAGTTGTCGATCAGAACATATATGGATAGAACCTATAACGGGGGCTCGAAAAACAAGTAATTTCTGCTGGGCTGTTATCCTTTTTTTAGGTTCATTAGGATTCTTGTTGGTTGGAACCTCCAGTTATCTTGGTAGAAATTTGATATCTTTATTTCCGTCTCAGGAAATAGTTTTTTTTCCACAAGGAATTGTGATGTCTTTCTATGGGATCGCGGGTCTTTTTATTAGCTCCTATTTGTGGTGCACAATTTCGTGGAATGTAGGTAGTG